AATAATATTTTCATCGATTTTGGATCGGATTTGGCGGCATGGCCAAGCGGTAAGGCAGGGGACTGCAAATCCTTTATCCCCAGTTCAAATCTGGGTGTCGCCTGATCAACAAAATACTTAGAATTTCTTATTCTACTGATAGAATAGAACTCGACAAATTCTTGCCCTGCATAAGCAAAGGCAAAGGACGGGGCTTGTCGATACTTGATTTATAGAATACATAGTTCTATAAAAGACTGTAAGTTGTTTTCTCAAAATCTGGCTCTGTTTGGGTTCTGGGTAGCGGCCCAAACAGATATACCAATAGGGATGAGGTAAGGCTTACTTATTAATTCCAGAACTACGAAAGTAAGAGGTCAGAAATCTTGGTATCCAAAGGTTCCTAAAGGACATTCCATTTTTGCTCCTAGGATTGAAGAAAAGATTATACGAAAGACTATCAAGACTTCCTAATTATCTTACACTACCTACACTAACGTAGGGTCTACTGACTCTGTCTGGAATTAGATTGGATAGGCTGATGGGAAATCAATTTAGGAGCTGTGGAAAGGACTGAAGATACTTTGTATCCATACTTACGAGAGACTCCGAGTACTCAAACATTCAATCAGGATGGTTGGTCGGCTCTTATCTTATAGAATAACAGAGTAAAAGTCAAAGTAAAAAAAAAAAAAAAAGATTTCTTTGGTCGTGTAAGGGGATTACAAAAAAAATGTATGTAATAATGGTAGTGATGTCTCCCCATTCTTTCACAGAAAGAAAGACAGTAAGACTTAGATCAAATAGGAAATGTAGGTATCCAATAGATAGTTATCTATCTTGATGGTATATTTTTTTTTTATTTTTGCTTATGAAAGAAAGGTAACAAAACAAACAATAGGTCTTACTATTCCCACATGTTCCATTAGGAGCATTCCTTTGCAATTTGCAAGGAAAAGGTGTGTGTATCATATTTTTACTTAATACTTCCCAATTCTACCAGAAATCCTATAAAGAATCTGTTACGAGTGGATTCATTGAATTGGTTCATCAATAGCCTTAAGTCAGAATCCTATTTTGACTCTGCGCCATCGATTCTACTATGATTATTGATCAATAATGGAATAATTCCTTCATAGAAATAGGAGATATAATTCACATGGATATAGTAAGTCTCGCTTGGGCTGCTTTAATGGTAGTCTTTACATTTTCCCTTTCACTCGTAGTATGGGGAAGGAGTGGACTCTAGGTATATTAATAATTGATTGAGTAATCGATTGAGTAATCGATTGAGTAATCGAATTGTATCAATTGTTTAATTGATCGTTTTTCGAAGCTTTTTTTTTTTTTAAGCTTGTCCTTCTTTCAAAATTATACTGGAAAGGCAATAATGAATAATAACCATTCGATCAAACAACGAATGATTACTATAGTTTAGTTGTATTTCAAAACTCAAATCTACGCATGATAGGAAATTTTTTCCAACCGAATTCCTCCTAAATATTCTGTTTGGATAAACCTGTTCTTACCAGAATTATGGATATTACAATGAGAAAAAACCAATCCCTAGTTTTTTCTTTATTTGTTTCTCTCTTTCTTTACTTTCACTGTTCTAAGAACAAATCGTTCTGCTATTAGATTACGACGATATTTACTTTATACTGGAAGTGACTAGTGGTTGTCCAAAGAGGTTCTACACATAATAAAATTAGATCTTTCTTCCGCTGAGTGATCCACCACATATCATACATTTAACATTTTAGACTCCTAGAGATTTTTTTATGCTTTTTTGACTCATCTCATGTCATGTTTAAGCATGAAAAATGGTCCGAGTCCCCTTTACTAATTCCTTTCAAAATCTGAAGAAGTTACCATAGAACTTCGTAAATGATCTGTTAATGGCTCAATCAATGACTTCTTGGGATGGGAAATCAAAAAAATTCCTTGGTTTTGTTTTCTTTTGCTATAGTATATTCCTATACTATTCTTCCTCTATTGATTCTTTTGATGGATACCGGAACCTATATATAAAATTATAAGAAACCTAGGAATTAGAAGAATTGGCCTTCGATTTTTTTGGGTTGATCGAAATCGAGTGGATGTAGCGAAAAAAAAAAATAGAATTAGACTGCTATTTCGATGTACTAGTCTACTATTTAGATTAGATGTACATCTAATACATCATATACATACATATTGTAAATTGATCTATATAAACCCTCCATTTAGATAAAGTCTATATCTGTATACAATACAACTTTATATGATAATATCATTGTATACAATACAACTTTATATGATAATATCATTGTATACAATATTAGATAATATAAAATACTCTAAAATGTGGTAGAAAGGACTATATATAGTCCTTTCTACCACATTTTATGATTCCAACCAGATCATTTCATTTAAGACTTGGAATTTTCTTTTAATCCCTTTCTTTCATTTCTTCAATCATTGAAAAAAGGATTGATAAGAACTAATAATTCAGATTCAAATTAATCATTTTGACTGACTGTTTTTACGTAGATAATAAGTAAAAAAGCAGTAGGAACTAGAATGAACAGTGCAGTAGCAATAAATGCGAGAATATTGACTTCCATAATTTCATTATTTACTTTTTTTTCTTCGCAATAACTCGGGATGTAATCCCATAGAGATGAGAAATTTAACTCCTGTAAATTCATTGGGATGAATTGATCCTGATGATACTGAATAGGATCAATATTATGAATAACAATATCTGATCTATCAAATCGATTCATCGTCGAGAATTGAATAGTATAACATGAGAAGATCCTTTATCCATACTAATTACGAAATGGGATTTTTTATTGGATCAGGAATCCCATTGGATTTTTCATCCTCTTCCACTTTTTCTTTTCTATAACCTACTGTCTTCCTTATCTTATACAACTCTCCTTCCTGTGTATTATACTTACAATTATGAGGTATTATATGACCGGTATTCTATGGGTCACACACAGACCCAAACGAGGTGAGATGGAAAAAAAGGGATTAAATAAAAAAGATCCAATATTCCAACAAATTTACTGAAAAGGGTCCTTGCTCGGTCTTTTCTTTTATTTTATTAGTATCCTCTTTCTTGTATTTATTTGTACTGGAATGCATACATCAAAAACGATGCCTGCAATTTGAATGAGAATGAGATAGATTGTTTACAATTAGTCATTGAGGATACACAAACAAAGTCAGAACTGGAAAAGGTGTGGTTTAACCTGAAAAGTACTCTGTCGAGGTAATTATGTTAAGTTCATTGTCCATCGTACAATAAACGAATACCATTTTTGTATGTACTCCCGATAAAATAGGATCACTCTACTCCATTTCATTGATCAAGAACAATCGAAAAAGAAAGTAAGACGAGGATGGTATCTCTTAAAATACTGAATATAGTAATATCACCGATTGTACTAATGTACATATGATATGTCTCTCCTTTATCAATCGGGAGTAGTGGAAAGATTTGAAATTCCCATATCCATATTTGTGTGATGATAAATGCGAAATAAAAAACAAAAGAAATAAGGATCCCCACTGGGGATTAGATCTTGCTTCCTGTCCCCCTTTTCCGTGAAAAGAGAGAGATGAATTGATAAATTCACCGGATCCTAGTTCGGGACTGACGGGGCTCGAACCCGCAGCTTCCGCCTTGACAGGGCGGTGCTCTGACCAATTGAACTACAATCCCAGCGAGGTGTATGGCATACATATTCTTAATGTTACATATTCTTAATGTTACATATTCTTAATGTAATCATAAGAACATTCTAGTCCTAGTCGTCGTATTGTAAGAAAGACAGGAATGATATACTGATATCATATCCACATATAATATGGGCTATAGCGAGAGTGACACGGATTACTAGTAACCAATAATTATTTTACGGCCAAAAGTGGATAATCAATCTTTCAATGAGAAAAAAGAACTAAACTTTTTTGTTTGCTTTTCATGATACTTTACTTAATTAAGTAAAGTATCATGAATTAGATCCTTAGAAAGATCAGAAAGAGAAAAATAGGGATAGAGAAAAAAAATTGATCCTTTCTCTTTATTTCTACGGATTAGGCATTTCCGTTTATGGAAGACAAATTGGTTATATCATATTCATGGATCGGTGAATTATTGGGCCGAGCTGGATTTGAACCAGCGTAGACATATTGCCAACGAATTTACAGTCCGTCCCCATTAACCACTCGGGCATCGACCCAGGAAGAATTCATTCTAGGCTTATTGATAATCTATGATCAACCTCCTTTCATAGTACCCTACCCTACCCCCAGGGGAAGTCGAATCCCCGCTGCCTCCTTGAAAGAGAGATGTCCTGAACCACTAGACGATAGGGGCATATACGCCCGACCATCATCATACTATGATGATAGTATGAGCAGTTTTTTGGAATTGTCAATATAGTCTAATGGTATGACTAGATCCAAAAAATCTTTCCTACTTTTATGTTATGATTTTTTTTTATTTATTTTTTTTTTTTTATTCAAAATAATAATCTTATCTACTTTTGGAGTAAATCCAATTTATTGTTCCTGAATGAACTCCTATGCATATACGTATATATTATGTACATATAGTACGTATATACATATATGCAGTAGACTCATAATGGAAAAAAAAAAAACGGCTAATTCATGAATTGAATAAAACGGCCCTTTTAACTCAGCGGTAGAGTAACGCCATGGTAAGGCGTAAGTCATCGGTTCAAATCCGATAAAGGGCTTTTTTCCACTAAACTCAAGTTTTAGCCTTCGTTTTTCAGCGGAAAATATCTCTATTATTTTTTCTAAAAATAAAAGGATAACCACCATTATAACGAATTCTGATTATTCTAACTTATAGTTAAGTTAGGAAGTTGAACATTTATTGATTAGCAAAATGATTAATTGCACGTATTAGGAGTAGTCCACCTGTAGTGACATAGTAGTCCTCCTCATGTCTCATTATTCACAAATTTTTTGTCCTGGGACATAACAGAAATATTCTA